TGAACAAGGTCTTAGTATGTATGGGCATTCTGGGCGGGTCGCAATAAGTCGCTGGTCGAAGGTTTAGACCAATCGCAATTCATCACCATCTTGCCCGCTTCCAATTGATGACTGGCTATTATATAAGTGTTGACCTAAGCCCCTGTGCTGGGGCTCGGCTCCCGAACCGTACGTGAGCTGCCTCGTACGGCTCTTCCTAAGAACTTGAAGCCCCCTCTCTCTAAATAGAAAAAAAAATGCATTTACAAGACAAAAAACACTTTTTCAAAAAGCCTTCGCCCTCCTATGACTATTACTATCAGGCTATTAGAGAAGCAGCTTCGTTCCTTGACTTCTTTGCTCAGTCAAGCTTCCTTGTTCCTTAGTGTAGTCTCGGTCCATAGTTGTTGACTCCGTTCCTTATAGCCTAGTCTATATCCACAGCTGACGTGACTCCGTACCGACGCCTTTCCCTTTGTAGACGGCTAAGTGACTTCGTAACCTTAACGTACTTTCTTTCTTACTGTAGCATAGGCCTTCGTCGGGCTTTCGTCCCTTCGCCTATAGGCGGCAGCTTGGCTTCGCTATCGCTCATGACTTGGTATAGAGCCGTGTAGTGGTCGGCCTTCCCACCAGAATGCCTCTGTAGTCGTAGTCTTGTAGTCGGCATTCCCCAGAATGCCTATGATATAGTGGTCGGCCTTTACTTTTCTGAGAAGCCCTTTACGACTATAAAGGACAGGGGGTTGTTCACCTTTGGAAACTTAGCTACTTAAGTACTACTCATAAAGTAAAGGCGAACGGGGCTCCCAGGCCGGGACGTCTGGCAGAATGCTTGGCCTCCTGCGCTGGAAGCGACACCTCTAAAGGCAGGGGTGAGCTTCTGGCGGTTAGCTTCTAGCACTAGATAATAGGCATTAGGCATTCTGAGCTGGAAGGAGGCAAGCAAATGAAGGGAGGCATTACGGGCCGACTACAAGAAGCAAAGCTTCGTAGACTCGACAAGTCGCTTATAGAATGCCGACCACTACATAAGCCGCTGGCGGAGAAAGCTCTTCGAGCTTCCCTTCATTCGTTGCTAAGCCAAGGTCCCAGGTCTCCGAGTCAGCCCGCGCTTTTTCGAAGAATCCTGCACCCATGGGCATACGGCCTGGCAGGCCTTCCCTTTCCGCCGGAGCTTCATGGGCGTTGCCCCGTTCCCCAATCAGATGTTTGGATGTGAGCTATACTCCGCGAGGAGCCAAACGGGCGTATGGCCTTGCCATTTGACCTCTCTTCCCGTGTGACTAGGAATGCTCAGTGACAACCTCTCAATTGTCACCGCCTGGCCTCTCTTGCTACCACGGTAGCACCTAGTGTGGTCAGCACCAATCGTGTTCGGGCAACGAAGCTTACACTCATTCACATTGGTTCATCCTGCTATGCCCCGGGCCTTTTGCTCTTCTAACGGTAAAAGGTGGCCGGCCATTCGTCAAGGCCCAGGAATCCGCTGGACATCTCAGCGGCGGGATTTGATACCCGCATCCGATCGAAGTTCCATTGCCCCCCTAACATAAAGGAGAGCTCTTTCTAGGTGGGTCGCTTTGCGCAAGACATTGCTTAGGACCAACGGGTCACACGACAGGTGCACGATCGACTTTGCACGTTCCATCCTTCGGCCCTTCGCCTATCGGCTTGGCAGGCAAGCTACCTTGATCCGTCTTCGGCTTCGATTCGTTATGCTCAGCAGCTCCAACAAGCCCTAAAGTCTCTTGCCGCCTAAAACTCTGCCAAGAAAGCGCTGCTTTACGTTTGATCCTATGTGCCCAAAGAATACTATGCGTTCTCCACTTTCGAATCTCGCAAAGAGAGAACGTGTTTTTTCCTCTGACTTTCTCTCTCATTCGCGGAGCGAAGAAAGCGGGCTTTGCCCCAGCTACCGCTATCCTTGGGAAAGCAAAAGAGCTACCGAAGGAAAGGGATGCAGTCTCTCCCTTGGCCTTTGGAGAGGAGAGGGCAGAGAAGAAAACGTCCTTCGCGCAAGTTTTTTGACTTCCTGCGCCCTTACTAGTTTTGGGGCTCTTCGACCAAGGAGGCATTCTGGTAGGAAGGCCGACCACTACATAAGCCGCCATCAGTCCAGGAGAGAAGCAAGCTACCTTTCTTTGATCCACCTTCCCGGGCAGGGAAGAGAGCGAAAATGGACCGCGGATGGTGGTCGTGGTAGGTTCGAGGATCTTACGCGGCGGAGCGAACTCTTCTATCGTGTTGCATTTCCTCTGGCGGCCTAGCTGCACCCCCTCGATCCATCGTACTGGAGCGATTCGAGAAGAACGATTAGGGTCATATTCTATCCTTTCTACAATGCCCATAGACGAAGTGCTTCGTTTCAGATCAATTCTTCGCTGCAATCGCTTCGATCCACCCCCTCGGTGAAAAACCGTAATACGCCCTGAGGAATTCCTACCAGCAGACTTCCCTGTACTCAAAGTGAATTGTCTAAGTGCTCTCCCCTCTTGGCTTTGTCTCATTCAAACAGATC